AAATCAAAACCAGAATTCCAACAGTAGTAATTAATATTAACATAATAGAAGTAAGTGGGTCGATCAAGTGGCCGAACTCTAAAGAAAAATCATTATTAATAGTCCAAGACCATACATATTGATATATGAAATTGCTATTTATTTGCTGAATAGCCAGATCTGCAGAACAAATCATAACTATACTTAATAATAAAACACTAGGAAAAGCCCACATGCGACGAAGATTTTTTGTTGCCGTCGGAAAAAAGAGAAGCCCGACTCCGATTAAGACAGGAACTGTAAGTGGAACGAAAGGTATGATCCATGCATATGGATATGTATGTTCCATAAGAAAAACTTTTTTCATTTTTAATTAATTCTTTCCGATTCACCGGATCTTCTCTCTTTCGCAAAAAAAAGGAAATATATATATATATAGATTAGAGATGCAAGACCAAAATTTAATCTTCTTAAGTAGTCTTATTCTTTACCAAATCGTTCAAATCAAGAAGTTCCAATTGGTTAAATGATATCACCCTTACTAGTGCAAAGTGAATAGTTATTTATTATTTATTAAGTAATATAGTTATATATTTAAAGCTATTTCGGGAGATCCAGAAAAAAAGCTTTTTTAACTTTAACCAATTTTATTTCTATAGTACGTTGGATACTATAGCTATAGAGCTTTTACTATGAGGATATAAAGAAATCCATTAGTATAGTATTCGTTTTTTTGTCCGGAAAGTTATAATTTATTAATTATATGTAATATAAATGTAAAAAAAAATTAATAACATATAATCTTTTTTCGCCTTTTTTATAGCAAAGTAGTATTATCTAAATTAAAGAACTAGATGGATAATCAATAGTAAATAAAGATTCGTTTTTATTGAATATTTAATATTATATTAATACTAGATAGATGTCTTTCACATCCAACTATAACAATGAGTAATCTCTTTATTTTTGAATGGCAGTTCCAAAAAAACGTACTTCTATGGCAAAAAAGCGGATTCGTAAAAATTCTTGGAAAAAGAAGGGATATTGGGCAGCGTTAAAAGCTTTTTCATTATCGAAATCTCTTTCGACCGGGAATTCAAAAAGTTTTTTTGTGCCGACAAATAAATAATCAAACATTGGAATAATCGGAATAAGAACTGAATCGAAACTGAATGACTTTTTTGTTCTATCCCTAGAACTATCTAGGATCTAGGGATAGAACAAAAAAGTCTTATTCCCACAGAGGATAAACTATGCGTAAGCTTATTATTTTATTAAGTTAAATATAACTGACATTCTAAAATCAGATAAATATACTCTATTAGTGAACACATATTTAAATGACGTTGTATTCCTAAATTTTAAATTTTAATCGTTCCTAAATATGAATTGACTACTTCAATCTCGACGATTGAGTATGAATAGGTTATTATAATTTTGAGCAAGCCGCTATGGTGAAATCGGTAGACACGCTGCTCTTAGGAAGCAGTGCTAGAGCATCTCGGTTCGAGTCCGAGTGGCGGCATGGGATCTATCTTCTAAAACTTCTAAAAGAGATAGACTAAGTCCTATTAAGTAATTCCAGAAATTAAACTCCCTGCATTCCGTAATTATAATTAAGGTACTCCCCCCTTAAAAATATATATATATAATATGGTTTTTTCGACTTTCGAACATATATTAACTCATATATCCTTTTCTATTATTTCAATTTTAATTACACTATATTTTATAACCTTATTAGTGGATGAAATCGGAGGACTAGATGATTCATCCGAAAAGGGCATGATAGCCAGCTTTTTCTGTATAACCGGATTATTAATCACGCGGTGGATTTATTCGCGACATTTTCCATTAAGTGATTTATATGAATCATTAATTTTTCTTTCGTGGAGTTTATCCAGTATTAATATGCTTCCGTATTTTAAAAAACATAAAAATAATTTAAGCGCAATAACCGCGCCAAGTGCTATTTTTACCCAAGGCTTTGCTACTTCGGGTCTTTTAACTGAAATGCATCAATCCGCAATATTAGTACCTGCTTTACAATCCCAATGGTTGATGATGCATGTAAGCATGATGGTATTGGGCTATGCAGCTCTTTTATGTGGATCATTATTATCAATAGCTCTTTTAGTCATTACATTTCGAAAAGACATAAGTATTCTTCATAAAAGCAACCATTTATTAAAATTAAATGAGTTAGTTTACTTTAATGAGACCAAATACACAAATAAAATAAACAATATTGTAAAAAATACTTCATTTCTTTCTCATAGGAATTATTACAAGTATCGATTGATTCAACAATTGGATGATTGGGGTTATCGTGTTATTAGTCTAGGTTTTATCTTTTTAACCATAGGTATTCTTTCGGGAGCAGTATGGGCTAATGAGGCATGGGGATCATATTGGAATTGGGACCCAAAAGAAACTTGGGCATTTATTACTTGGACCATATTTGCGATTTATTTACATATGCGAACAAAGGAAAATTTACAAGGTGAAAATTCGGCAATTG